ATCTCTTTCTCCTCCCTCATGTTGAGCTTCTCCATTTTTCCCAATAAATGATTAGCTACAAAAGGATTTTTTTTTAGTGAACGCGCCACAGCCGATTACTCCCTTTTCCTATTTAAAAATGCAATGAAAGGCGAAGAAACAAAACATATATTCCTATTTACGGCGACGAAGAATAAAACTATCACTATATTTATTCCTTTTCCTACTTCTTCTTCCAAGCGCGGGATAACCCCAAGGGGTTGTGGGTCTTTTTCTACCAATGGGGGCCCTCCCTTCACCACCTCCATGGGGATGGTCTACAGGATTCATAACTACTCCTCTTACTACAGGACGCTTACCTAGCCAACACTTAGATCCGGCTCTACCCAAACTTTTCTGGTTCACCCCAACATTACCTACTTGTCCGACTGTTGCTGAGCAGTTTTTGGATACCAAACGAACCTCCCCAGATGGTAATCTTAATGTGGCCGATTTCCCCTCTTTTGCAATCAGTTTCGCTACAGTACCTGCTGCCCTAGCTAATTGTCCACCCTTTCCAAGTGTTATTTCTATGTTATGTATGGCCGTGCCTAAGGACATATCGGTTGAAGTAGATTCTTCTTTTTTATTTTTTAAAATCCCTTCCCAAACCGTACAAGCTTCTTCCAAAGCATACGGCTTTCTGGATGTATATGATGATATCTAGACAGATGGATATTATATGAATCGTATGATGAAGCACCATATGAGTGGATATATAGTAATCCAAATCTGCCGAATCACTCATGCTACGATCTTCTACACCCTAGGTCTCCCCGTTCCGTCATCTGGCTTATGTTCTTCCTGTAGCATTCAGACCGAATGACTCTATGAAATTACGTCGATACTTCCACATATTACGGGTAACGTAGGAGACATCTCTATTATTCCTCCGGAGATCCTTAGAATTACCACTGCTTAGCTTTCAATTTGCCTCTGACCATCAAATGAAATGTGAATAACCCGTCCTCCTCTCTTTGAAACAAGGGGTGCTTCCGGCTCTGTCCGTGCTTCAAAAAATGGTATTTTCTCCATATTACTATATCTCTAGAGTCAATAATTTTATATAAGGAACCACTGAACTCAATCACCTGCTGCCGTTACTCTTCAGTTTTCTGTTGAGGTCTATCCCGTAGAGGTACTCAACTTGGATCAGTGATCGATTTCTAGGTTTCGTCGTAAACCTAATTGGTTACTTCCAATTACGTAAATCAATAGTTCAAACCGCACTCAAAGGTAGGGCATTTCCCATTGATATAGGAACTTCTGTACCAGAAACAATGGTATCTCCAATTCTAGCCCCTCTGGGATGTAAAATATATCGCTTCTCACCATCCCCATAGTGTATGAGACAAATGTATGCATTTCGATTTGGGTCGTATTCTATGGTTACGATTCTACCAGATATGTCTTTTTCATTCCGTCGAAAATTGATTTTACGGTATAGACGCTTATGACCTCCCCCTCTATGCCCTGCGGTAATGACTCCTCTGGCATTACGACCTTTACCACAATGATGCTGTCCATAGATCAAACTCTTTTGCTTTTGTGGAGTGGATTTCGCTTGACTGTCTACAGCTCCGTTGCGTGTGCTCGGGGTAGAAGTTTTGTATAAATGTATCGCCATGCTATGTTATTAAGGATTTGTATTAAGAATTTGAATTTAAGTTCTTATAACAGGTGGAATAGAATAACCTGGTTGAAGCGTAATGATCATACGTCTGTAATGCATTGTATCTCCCATAATAGGTCCCATTCTTTTCCCCTTTCGGGGAAGTCGATGACTATTTATCGCTATTACCTTGACACCAAAGAAGAGTTCGACCCAATGCTTTATTTCTGTCCTAGTTGATCCTGATTCGACATTAGAAGTATATTGATTGTTCACCATCAATAACCGAAGACTTTTTTCGGTAAATACTGCATATTTGATTCCATCCATAAATCCATTTTCCCCCCTATGAGTTCCAGTATTGATAAGAATTCTAGTTCTTACTGTTCCTATGTTATGGTATGAATATACCATACCAATTCATTATGTATGAATGATGAGATTCCATTGATACAGAGCCAATTCTAATAGACTTATTGAACGTTCCAATTGGTGTGCATCCAGCAGGAATTGAACCCACGAATTCGCCAATTATGAGTTGGGCGCTTTAACCATTCAGCCATGGATGCTTAGCAGGGATCGTCATACATCGTGAATTACCAAAGTGCAATTGAAATGCAATCTTTAGGAGGAATCAATGAAACGAAATCAATTTAAATCCTGGATCTTCGAATTGAGAGAGATCAAAAATTCTCACTATTTCGTGGATTCATGGGACAAATTTGCTTCAGTGGGATCTTTCACTTACATTTTTTTCCACCAAGAACGTTTTATGAAACTCTTTGACCCCCGAATTTTGAGTATCCTACTTTCACACGATTCACAGGATTTAAGAAGGAATCAATATTTCAATTTCACGATCAAAGGTAT